TTTTTTTTTTTTTTATATTAAAAAATTTATTAAATAATATATATATATAAGAGAAATATAATTTTTTATACTAATATTTATTTAAAAACAAATAAATTATTTATATATATATAATTTATAAATATATTAATATAAATATATATATATATTAAATATTTAATATATAAAAAAAATAAGTATATAAAATATTTAATATTAATTATTAAATATTGAATAATTTCTCTCTTTTTTTTTTTATAATATTGAATTAAATACCTAAATTGCTATTTAAATTTTTATAATTCAAATAAATTATATTATATTAATATAATTAATAATTATAAAATTATATTTAATATATTATATTATATATTAATATATTAAATATTTAATATATATATATATAAATTAATAAATAAAACTTTAATTTAAATATGTTATTGAACCGTCTTTAATTTTTTTTATATATAAAATAAAAAAAAAAAAAATAAAAAAATTAAAAATAAGCTAAATTTAAGCTTTTGGGTTCATACCCCAAATATAAAGGAAACCCCTTTTTTTTAAAAATAAAGTGCCTGATTAAAGGGTTATTCTGATAGAATAAATTAAGTAGATTTCTACCTTTATTATATTTTATAGAATTAAACTATATCTAACAGAATCAAAAACTATTGTGCATCTTACACTAAAATATATTTATTGAATTTATAATACAAAACTAACCCCCTATTTTAGATTTTTTTTAATTTAAATTCAAATAAAATATTTTTTTATTTTATTCTTTTTTTTAGAACTTTAATTTCCATTTCTGCTAATTCTTGATTAGGATGTTGAATTGGGTTAGAAATCAATTTATTAAGATTTATCCCCCTAATTTCCAATTCAAAAAATCTTTTATCATCAGAAGCAGCATTAAAATATTTTTTAACTCAATCAATTGCATCTATTAATTTTTTATTTTCAATTTTATTAAAAATAATTTTATTAAAAAATTTTGAAATTAACAATTTATTTTCTATTTTAATTAATTCTTCCATATTAATAAAAATAGGATCAACCCCCTTTCATTTTTGATTTCCTAATATTATTGAAGGTTTATCTTGATTTAATTGTTTTATTTTAATAACATGACAAAAAATTTCCCCAATAATTTTATTATCATATTATATAAACATTAATTTTTTAATATTTATTATAATTTTTAATGTTATTGTAGGAACAATAGGGGGAATTAATCAAACCTCACTACGAAAATTATTATCATTTTCTTCTATCAATAATTTAGGTTGAATATTAGCAGCATTATCAATAACAGAAAATTTATGAATTTTTTATCTAATAATATATTCATTTTTAATTAGAATTATATGTATTCTTTTTAATATATTAAATATTTACTATATTAATCAATTATTCATTTTAAATATAAAATTTTCCTTAAAAATATCCTTACTAATTAATTTTTTATCTTTAGGAGGATTACCCCCCTTTTTAGGATTTTTTCCCAAATGAATTATTATTAATTTTCTTATTATAAATAAATTATTTATTATTAGATTTATTTTTATTATAATAAGATTAATTATATTATTTTTTTATATTCGAATTATATATTCATCAATTATATTTAATTATTTAAAAATAAAATGATTTAAAAATTTTTTTAAAAATTATTCATTATTAATTATAAATATTTTTAGAATAATTTCTTTATTAGGTATAATCATTAGAACCTTTATATTTATATAAGGTTTTAAGTTATATTAAACTAATAATTTTCAAAATTATAAATAAAGAAATTCCTTTAAGCCTTAGTATTAAATAACTTACTCCTTAAAATTTGCAATTTTATATCATTTTTGACTATAAGACTTATTAATAAAAGAGATTCTCTCGTTAATAAATTTACAATTTATCGCTTATACTCAGCCATTTTATTAGCGAAAATGACTCTATTCAACAAATCATAAAGATATCGGAACTTTATATTTTATTTTTGGTATTTGAGCAGGAATAGTAGGAACTTCTCTAAGATTATTAATTCGTACTGAATTAGGTAACCCTGGATCTTTAATTGGAGATGATCAAATTTATAATACTATTGTAACAGCTCATGCTTTTATTATAATTTTTTTTATAGTTATACCTATTATAATTGGAGGATTTGGAAATTGATTAATTCCTTTAATACTAGGAGCCCCAGATATAGCTTTCCCTCGAATAAATAATATAAGATTTTGATTATTACCACCCTCTTTAACTTTATTAATTTCTAGAAGAATTGTTGAAAATGGGGCAGGAACTGGATGAACAGTTTACCCTCCTTTATCATCTAATATTGCCCATAGAGGAAGATCTGTTGACTTAGCTATTTTTTCTCTGCATTTAGCTGGAATTTCTTCTATTTTAGGGGCTATTAATTTTATTACAACTATTATCAATATACGAATTAATCACATATCATTTGATCAAATACCTCTTTTTGTATGAGCAATTGGAATTACTGCTTTACTTTTATTATTATCCTTACCTGTTTTAGCGGGTGCTATTACTATACTTTTAACAGATCGAAATCTTAATACTTCATTTTTTGACCCCGCAGGAGGGGGAGATCCTATTTTATATCAACATTTATTTTGATTTTTTGGTCACCCAGAAGTTTATATTTTAATTTTACCAGGTTTTGGAATAATTTCTCATATTATCTCACAAGAAAGCGGAAAAAAAGAAACTTTTGGATGTTTAGGAATAATTTATGCTATAATAGCAATTGGCTTATTAGGATTTATTGTATGAGCTCATCATATATTCACAGTTGGAATAGATATTGATACTCGAGCTTATTTCACTTCAGCAACCATAATTATTGCCGTACCAACAGGAATTAAAATTTTTAGTTGATTAGCAACATTACATGGATCACAAATTAATTATAGACCATCCATTTTATGAAGATTAGGATTTGTTTTTTTATTTACAGTAGGAGGATTAACAGGAGTAATTCTAGCTAATTCTTCCATTGATGTAACATTACATGATACTTATTATGTTGTAGCTCATTTTCATTATGTTTTATCTATAGGAGCAGTATTTGCAATTATAGGTGGATTTATTCATTGATATCCATTATTTACAGGTTTATCATTAAATCCTTTTTTATTAAAAATTCAATTCTTAACAATATTTATTGGAGTAAATTTAACTTTTTTCCCCCAACATTTTTTAGGTTTATCAGGAATACCTCGACGATATTCTGATTATCCTGATAATTTTACTTCATGAAATATTATTTCTTCATTTGGCTCATATATTTCTTTATTATCAATAATAATAATAATAATTATTATTTGAGAATCAATAATTAATCAACGTATAATTTTATTCTCATTAAATATATCCTCTTCAATTGAATGATTACAAAATTTACCCCCAACAGAACACTCTTATAATGAATTACCTATCTTAAGAAACTTCTAATATGGCAGATGATATGTAATGGATTTAAACCCCATTTATAAAGGATTATCCTTTTTTTAGAAATGCCAACTTGATCTAATTTAAATCTTCAAAATGGGGCCTCACCTTTAATAGAACAAATTATTTTTTTTCATGATCATACTTTAATTATTTTAATTATAATTACTATCTTAGTAGGTTATTTAATATTTATTTTATTTTTTAATAAATTTATTAATCGATTCTTATTAGAGGGGCAAATAATTGAATTAATTTGAACTATTATTCCTGCAATTACATTAATTTTTATTGCTTTACCTTCATTACGCTTATTATATTTATTAGATGAACTTAACAACCCTTTAATTACTTTAAAATCTATTGGTCATCAATGATATTGAAGTTACGAATACTCAGATTTTAATAATATCGAATTTGATTCATATATAATTCAATATAATAAAAATATTCCTGAAAATTTTCGTTTATTAGATGTTGATAATCGAATTATTTTACCCATAAACAATCAAATTCGAATTATAGTAACTGCTACTGATGTAATTCATTCATGAACTATTCCATCTCTAGGAGTAAAAGTAGATGCTAATCCTGGTCGATTAAATCAAACTAGATTTTTTATCAATCGACCAGGAATTTTTTTTGGTCAATGTTCAGAAATCTGTGGAGCTAATCATAGTTTTATACCTATTGTAATTGAAAGAATTTCTATTAAAAATTTTATTAATTGAATTAATAATTATTCATCATTAGATGACTGAAAGCAAGTAATGGTCTCTTAAACCATTTTAATAGTAAATTAGCAATTACTTCTAATGAAAGAATTAGTTAAATATATAACATAAATATGTCAAATTTAAATCATTACATTAGTAATATTCTTTTATCCCTCAAATAATACCTATTAATTGATTATTATCCTTTTTTTTTTTTATTATAATTTTTATTTTATTTAATATTATAAACTATTATATTTTTAATATTAATAATTTTAAAAAATTATCTTATTATAATAAAAAATTTAAAAATATAAATTGAAAATGATAAGTAATTTATTTTCAATTTTTGATCCTACAACAAATTTATTTAACTTATCATTAAACTGAATTAGAACTTTTATTGGATTATTATTTATTCCATATTCTTTTTGATTAATTCCTAATCGATATTATATTTTTTGAAATTTTATTTCTAATAAATTACATAATGAATTTAAAATATTATTAGGTATTTCTAGATTTAACGGTTCAACTTTTATTTTTATTTCATTATTTTCTTTTATTTTATTTAATAACTTTTTAGGATTATTTCCTTATATTTTTACTAGAACAAGACATTTAACTATTTCATTATCAATTTCATTATCATTATGAATTAGATTTATATTATATGGATGAATTAATAATTATCAACATATATTTATTCATATAATCCCCCAAGGAACCCCAAATATTTTAATACCATTTATAGTATTAATTGAAACTATTAGAAATATTATTCGTCCTGGAACTTTAGCTGTTCGTCTGACAGCTAATATAATTGCAGGTCATTTATTATTAACTTTATTAAGAAGAACTAGCTCAAATTTATCATTTTTTTTATTGTTTATTTTAATTTTTACACAAATCTTACTTTTAATTTTAGAGTCTGCTGTCGCTATTATTCAATCCTATGTAATTTCTATTCTTAGAACTCTTTATTCTAGTGAAGTAAATTAATGATAACAAATAATAATCATCCATATCATTTAGTAGATTATAGTCCATGACCTTTAACAGGAGCTATTGGAGTAATAACCTTAGTTACTGGAATAATCAAATGATTTCATAATTTTAATATAAATTTAATAATTTTAGGCTATATTATTATTATTATAACCATATATCAATGATGACGGGATATTTGCCGAGAAAGAACTATACAAGGTAAACATACTATTTTAGTTTCAAGGGGATTACGATGAGGTATAATTCTTTTTATTATTTCAGAAGTTTTTTTTTTTTTATCCTTTTTTTGAGCTTTTTTTCATAGAAGATTATCACCTAATATTGAAATTGGAACTCTATGACCACCCTTAAATATTACCCCATTTAATCCATTTCAAATTCCTTTATTAAATACTATTATTTTAATTAGATCTGGAGTAACTGTAACTTGAGCTCATCATGCATTAATAGAAAATAATTACTCACAAACTAAACAAAGATTATTTATTACTATTATACTAGGAATTTATTTTACAATCCTCCAAGCATATGAATATTTTGAAGCACCTTTTACTATTGCAGATAGAATTTATGGGTCAACTTTTTTTATAGCAACAGGATTTCATGGATTACATGTAATTATTGGAACAATTTTTTTAATAACATGTTTTATCCGCCACTTAAATAACCATTTTTCAAATAAACATCATTTTGGATTCGAAGCAGCAGCATGATATTGACACTTTGTTGATGTAGTATGACTATTCCTTTATATTTCTATTTATTGATGAGGAAATTAATTTATTTATATAATATATTTAGTATATTTGATTTCCAATCAAAAAGTTTAATTTATTTTTAATATAAATAATTACTTTATTATTAATTTTATCAATATTAATTATTATTATTTCTAATATTATAATAATATTATCTATAATTCTTTCAAAAAAATCATTTATAGACCGAGAAAAATGTTCCCCATTTGAATGTGGATTTGATCCAAAATCTTCAGCACGAATTCCATTTTCATTACATTTTTTTTTAATTACAATAATCTTTTTAATTTTTGATGTTGAAATTGCTCTTTTATTTCCAATTATTATAACATTTAATTTAGTTAATTTTATTATATTAATAAAAATTAGATTTTTTTTTTTAATTATTTTACTATTAGGATTATATCATGAATGAAATCAAAATATACTTAACTGAACTAATTAAGGATTATAGTTTATATAAAACATTTGATTTGCATTCAAAAAATATTGATTTTACAATTTATCTTAAATAAGAAGCAATAATTTGCATTTAATTTCGACTTAAAAGAATGAGTTATTTAACTCCTTATTTATATTAATTGAAACCAAATAGAGGTATATCACTGTTAATGATATTATTGAATAATAATTCCAATTAAACAAGAAATATATTATAATTAAGCTGCTAACTTAATTTATAGTGATTAAAATCATTAATATTTCTTATACTCTTTGCAAATAATTTATATAGTTTAAATAAAACATTACATTTTCATTGTAAAAATAAAAAATTTTTTTATAAATATTTAAAGATTATATAATCTCCCTAATATCTTCAATATTATACTCTATACATAAGCTATTTAAATTTTAAATTAACATTATAAAATAAAAAATCATAATTCATAAAATAAATCTAAACAAATAAATTTTAAAATTATTTATTTGATATAAATAATAAAAAATTGAATAATTTTTAATAATATTAAACATACCTTGACCTCTGTATATTTCTATTCAACCCATATCAATATTTTTTATTAAACTTTGCCCATAACTTAAAAAATAATAATTTAAACCATAAGTAGATAAATTTGGTATAAATCATATTAAAGATAAAAAACTTCTTAAATTATAAGTTATTAAAAACTTATTTAATGAATAAATTTTTATATTACTAATTCTATACCCTATAAATATACCAATAAATCTTGCATAAATAACTATTATTTTTATATTAAATGATAAATAAATTATATAAGGATAATTAAAAATTATTCATATTAAAAATCTACCAGTAATTAAACTTATAAATAATAATAAAAATATACTTTTTAATATAATATAATCTTCATCATATAAATTATATATAGAAAATAAATTATAATCATTAACCATCAAATATATTAATAAACGAATCGTATAAAATATTGTTAAACCTGTAGAAAAATAATAAAAAAAAAAAATTAATATATTTAAATTTCTTATTCTCACTATTTCTAAAATTAAATCCTTAGAATAAAATCCAGCTAAAAAAGGAATTCCACATAAAGCTAAATTAGAAATATTTATACATAAAGAAGTTATTGGAATATATATTCTAATACCCCCTATAAAACGAATATCTTGATTATCATTCATTATATGAATAATTACCCCTGCACATATAAATAATAAAGCTTTAAATATAGCATGTGTTAATAAATGAAAAAAAGCTAATTCAGGCAATCCTATACTTAAAATTCTTATTATCAATCCTAATTGTCTTAAAGTTGATAAAGCAATAATTTTTTTTAAATCAAACTCATAATTAGCAGAAATTCCTGCTATAAACATTGTTAATCCAGATAATAATAATAATAACTTAAAAAAAAATATATCAATTAATAATATATTAAATCGAATTAATAAATAAACTCCAGCAGTTACTAATGTAGAAGAATGAACTAAAGCTGAAACAGGAGTAGGAGCTGCTATAGCTGCTGGCAATCAAGAACTAAAAGGAATTTGAGCTCTTTTAGTTATAGCAGCAATAATTACTAAAACTCCAATAATCTTTATAGAATAATCATTACTTATAAAACTTAAATAAAAAATATAATTTCAACTCCCATAATTTATTATCCAAGAAATTAATATCAAAATTATAACATCACCAATTCGATTAGATAAAGCAGTTAATATTCCCGCATTATAAGATTTAATATTTTGATAATAAATTACTAAACAATAAGAAACTAAACCTAATCCATCTCATCCTAAAAAAATTCTGATTATATTAGGTCTAATAATTAATAAAATTATCGAAAAAACAAATAATAATACTAAAATAATAAATCGATTTAAATTTATTTCAGATCTTATATATCTTTTTCTATAATAAATAACAGAAGATGAAATTATTAAAACAAATATTATAAATAATAATGATATCCAATCTAAAATAATAGATATAACAATATTTATAGAATTAAAAGAAATGATTTCTCACTCCAAAAATATAACTATATTTTCCATAATAAAATAAATTATAAAAAAAAAATTTATTATTCTAAAAAAAAATAAAAAAAAAAATCTAATAAAACAAATTGAATAATTTTTAATAATTTAAAATGATTTCTCATATTTTTGATTCCACAAATCAATATTTTTTATTAAATTATTTAAATTAAAATCAAATTATAAAATATTCAATTTTTAAAATTAATATATTTAAAGGTAATCAATGTAAAATTAATAATAAATATTCTCGAGAAACTCCAGTATAAAATCTATAAATTCTTAAATTATATTTACCATGTTGAGTATATGAATATAAATATAATCTATAACCAGCTCTAAAAAAAGATATTAAAATTAATATAATTATTGATAATCAAGATCAACTTACTAATCTATTAACTAATCTAATCTCCCCTATTAAATTTATAGAAGGTGGAGCTGCTATATTAGAAGATATTAATAAAAATCATCATAAACTTATTGACGGTATAAAATTTATTATACCCTTATTTAAAAATAATCTTCGACTATGTAAACGTTCATAATTAATATTTACTAAACAAAATATTCCAGATGAACATAATCCATGACCAATTATTATAATATAAGAACCTAAATAACCCCAATAATTTATTGTTATAATTCCTCTAATTACTAATCTTATATGTGCAACAGATGAATAAGCAATTAAAGACTTTATATCTACCTGGCATAAACAATTTAATCTAATATATAAACCCCCTAATAATCTAACAATAACCCAAATAAAATTTATTTTTATCCCAATATTTTGAAAAAGAATTAAAATTCGTAATAATCCATACCCCCCTAATTTTAATATAATCCCCGCTAAAATCATTGAACCCGATACTGGAGCTTCAACATGAGCTTTAGGTAATCATAAATGTGTAAAATATAAAGGTATTTTTACTAAAAAAGCTAAAATTATTGAAATATATAATAAATATAAATTTATATTAAAAAACTTTATAAAATAGATAGTTATATAATTTAAATAATCAAAAATAAAAAAAATTCCTATTAATATAGGTAAAGAAGCAAATAAAGTATAAAATAATAAATATATTCCAGCTTGAATTCGCTCAGGTTGATATCCTCAACCAATAATTAATATTAAAGTTGGAATTAATCTCCCCTCAAAAAATAAATAAAATATAAATAAATTTAATATTCTAAATGTTAAATATAACATAATTAATAAAATAATAATATTTAATAAAAAAAAATTAATATAAAAATTATTTTTATATAATGATTCTCTCGCTATAATTATTAATATACAAATTCAAATTCTTAATAAAATTAAACCAAAAGAAATTAAATCACAACCTATTATATATCTTAGATTACAAAAATTATTAATATTTAAACTTAAATTTATAAAAATAAAAATAATTAATATTAATATTATTTGAACCAATCAAAATATATTTTTTATAAAACATAAAGGAATTATAAAAATTATTATTATTAAAAATTTTATCATTTACAATAAATTAAATCTTTTAAAATAATCATTACCATGAGTTCGAATTATAGAAACTAAAATTGATAATCCTAAAGCACCTTCACAAACAGTAAATAATAAAAAAATTATTAATATATATATATTATATTCAATATAACTTAAATAAATTATTATTAAAAAAAATACTCTTAATACAATAAATTCTAATCTTAATAAAACAATTAATAAATGTTTATGTTTAGAAACAAAAATTATATTCCCACATAAAAATATAATAAAAATAATAAATCATATATTTAAAATTATCATTTGTTTTTATAGTTTAAAACTAAAACATTGGTCTTGTAAATCAAAAATAAGTACAATACTTTAAAAACTTCAAAGAAAAAGAAAATCTTTATCAATAATCTCCAAAATTATTATTTTTTTTAAACTATTCTTTGAAATTTTAAAAATATTTTTATCTTTATTGATTATAATACTTTCTATTACAATATTTTTTTTTAATCACCCCCTATCTATAGGATTAATAATCTTATTTCAAACTTTATTAACTTGTTTATTATCAGGAATATTAATTAATACATATTGATTTTCTTATATTTTATTTTTAGTATTTTTAGGTGGATTATTAGTATTATTTATTTATGTATCAAGAATTGCCTCAAATGAAATATTTTCCAATAACTTTTTTATAAAAATAATTTTAATTTTTATTTTTATATTATCAATTTTATTAAGATATATATTTATATATAATATAAATTGATTAAATTTTATTAAAAATTACGAAATAAATAATTTTTTAAATTCATTTATTTTTTTTAATAATGAAAATAAAATCAATTTATCAAAATTATATAATAATTATTCTCATTTAATAATAACAATAATAATTATTTATTTATTTATTACTTTAGTAGCTGTAGTAAATATTACTAATATTTTTTTTGGGCCTTTACGATTATCTAATTAATTTATATCTTTATACTAATGATAAATAAATTTTTACCTTTACGAAAAACCCACCCATTAATTAAAATTATTAACATATCATTAATTGATTTACCTTCTCCCTCTAATATTTCAATTTGATGAAATTTTGGATCATTATTAGCATTATGTTTAATTACTCAAATTTTAACAGGATTATTTCTAACAATATATTACATTGCTAATATTGAACTAGCTTTTTATAGAGTTAATTACATTTGTCGAAATGTTAATTATGGTTGATTAATTCGAACCTTACACGCCAATGGTGCCTCATTTTTTTTTATTTGTATTTACTTACACATTGGACGAGGAATTTATTATGAATCATTTAATTTAAAATATACCTGAATAGTAGGAATTATTATTTTATTTATTTTAATAGCTACAGCATTCATAGGGTATGTTTTACCTTGAGGACAAATATCTTTTTGAGGAGCAACAGTTATCACTAATCTTTTATCAGCTATCCCTTATTTAGGAACAATATTAGTAAATTGAATTTGAGGAGGATTTGCTGTTGATAATGCTACTTTAACTCGTTTTTATTCATTTCATTTTTTACTTCCATTTATTCTTTTAATATTAACTATAATTCACTTATTATTTTTACATCAAACAGGTTCTAATAATCCCCTTGGAATAAATAGAAATTTAGATAAAATTCCTTTTCATCCATTCTTCACCTTTAAAGATTTAATTGGATTTATTATAATATTAATATTATTAATTATATTAACATTAACTAATCCTTATCTTTTAGGAGATCCAGATAATTTCATTCCCGCTAATCCTCTAGTAACCCCAATCCATATTCAACCTGAATGATACTTTTTATTTGCATATGCAATTTTACGCTCTATTCCCAATAAATTAGGAGGAGTTATTGCATTAGTAATATCTATTTTTATTTTAATTATTCTTCCCTTAACTTTTAATAAAAAAATTCAAGGAATTCAATTTTATCCTATTAATCAAATATTATTTTGATCTATAGTATCTACTATTATTCTATTAACTTGAATTGGAGCTCGTCCTGTAGAAGATCCTTATATTATTACAGGACAATTACTTACCATTTTTTACTTTTCTTACTTCATTATTAACCCTATTATTAATAAATTTTGAGATAATTTAATTTTTAATTATTAATTAATGAGCTTGTTAAAGCATTTGTTTTGAAAACTTAAGAAAGAATAAATTATTCTATTAATTTATACTAAAATTAATAACTAATTTAAAAATATTTTTAAACCTATAAAAAATAATAAATAATTTAAAGAAATAGGTAAATATCTTTTTCAAGATAAATATATTAATTTATCATATCGATATCGAGGTAATGTTCCCCGAACCCAAATAAATAAAAATGAAATTAATCTCAATTTTATATAAAAATATATAGACATATTATAACCCCCCATATATATTAAAACAAATAATATTCTTATAAATAAAATTCTTGAATACTCAGCCAAAAAAATTAATGCAAATCCACCTCTTCTATATTCAATATTAAACCCTGAAACTAACTCTCTTTCCCCCTCCGCAAAATCAAAAGGAGTTCGATTAGTTTCTGCTAAACTTGAAGAAATTCAACATATTCTTAAAGGTAATATTAAAAAAAAAAATCAAATTAAATCTTGATAAACAAAAAATATTATTATATTAAAATCTAAAATTAAAATAATTCTTGATAATATAATTAAAGCTAATCTAACTTCATAAGAAATTGTTTGAGCAACAGCTCGTAATCTCCCTAATAAAGAATAATTAGAATTTGATGATCACCCAGCAACTATAACAGTATATACCCCCATTCTAGTACAACATAAAAAAAATAAAATTCCTAAATTAAATCTAATCATATTAAAATAATAAGGAATTAATATTCAAACTATTAAAGATAAAATAAACCCAATAATTGGAGAAAAATAATAAGAAATATAATTAGAATAAATTGGAAAAATTTGTTCCTTAGTAAATAATTTAATAGCATCTGAAAAAGGCTGTAAAATTCCCATATACCCAACCTTATTAGGACCTTTTCGAATTTGAATATAACCTAAAACCTTTCGCTCTAATAAAGTAAGAAAAGCAACCCCAATTAATACCCCTAAAATTAAAATTAATATACCTAAAATTATCACTATTATATCTTTTATTATCATTTACTACATATATAATTAAATCATATATTTATGACTTCTAAAATCATCACATTTTTTCTGCCAAAATAGTTATTTATATATATATATATATATATTAAATACTATTAATAAAATTCTCCTATTTAAAATTATTTTAAATATTTATTCCTTTCGTACTAAAATATTTTATTAGTTTAAAGATAGAAACCAACCTGGCTTACACCGGTTTGAACTCAGATCATGTAAGATTTTAATGATCGAACAGATCAAAAATTTTAAACTTTTACATTTAAATTTTATCTTAATCCAACATCGAGGTCGCAAACTTTTTTTCTTATTTGAACTAAAAAAAAAAATTACGCTGTTATCCCTAAGGTAATTTTTTCTTTTAATCGTAAATTACGGATCAATTACTCATTTATTTATGTAAATTTATAAAAAAAGTTTTTTTAATTTTTTTGTCACCCCAACAAAATATTTACTAAAATTAAAATTTTAAATCTTATAAAAAATTTTAATTTAATTAAATATTAAACTCTATAGGGTCTTCTCGTCTTTTAAATATATTTTAGCTTTTTAACTAAAAAATTAAATTTTATAAATTAAAAAGAGACAGTATATATTTCATTAAATCTTTCATACAAGTCACCAATTAAGAGACTAATGATTATGCTACCTTTGTACAGTCAAAATACTGCAGCCCTTTAATATATTATCAGTGGGCAGATTAGACTTTAAATTATTAATCAAAAAGACATGTTTTTGATAAACAAGTGAATATAAATTTTTGCCGAATTCCTTTTTTTAATTTATCAAATAATAAATTATTTTTATTTAAAATTATATACTAATTTTATCATTATATCTAAATTTAAAAAATTAAAATAAATTTCTTCATAAAAAATTAAATAAACTTTAAATTTTAAATAAATTAAAATTATTTACAAAAAATTATAATTTTTAAACAATATAAATTTTAAAAATTTTAATTATTATTAAAATTTATTATAAAAATTTATTTTAAAGCTTATCCCCTAAAATATTTAATTTTAAAAATATAATTTTAATTAATTAAAATTATACCTTTTAAAATTTAAAATTAAATTTTTTTCTAAAAAAACTAGATATATTTAAAAACGATTAACATTTCATTTCAAATTAATTATTTAAAATAATTATACAACATTAACTTTTATAATTAATTATCTCCTTTAAATTCGAGAAATTTTTAAAATAAAAATTATTATTAATAAACTCTGATACACAAGATACAATAAATTAAATTTACTTTTTCATAAATTTATTTTCAATATATTTCAAATTTCTTTTACAATACTAATTTACTATAAATTTTTATTATTTTTTCTATTAAATATACTTTAACCCCCATTAAAATAATTTTAATATTAAAAATTTTTTTATTATTTATACTTTATTAATTTATCCCCCTCAAATTAATTATAATATAATTTCTTTTCAATGTAAATGAAATACTTTCTCAAGCTCTAATTTGTTCTTTCTAGAAACACTTTCCAGTACCTCTACTTTGTTACGACTTATTCCAATTTATAAATGAAAGCGACGGGCAATATGTACATATTTTAATTTATAATCATTTTAATAAATTAATTAAAATTACATTTAAATCCACCTTCAAATATTTATTAAAAAATATTATTCATTTAAATTTATTTATTGTAATCCATTATATTCTTAATTATAATCTGCATCTTGATCTGAATTAATTTTACATAAAAATTTTTAAATATTATTTTTATTAAAAAATATTTATTTAACAACGATATACAAAATAATAAATTAAGTAAATTTATTCGTGGATTATCAATTATTAAACAGATTCCTCTAAATGAACTAAAATACCGCCAAATTATTTAAGTTTCAATAAATTATTATCTACTATTTTAGTATCATAAATTTAATTTTTAATAATAGGGTATCTAATCCTAGTTTTTTATAAAATTTAATAAATCATAAAATTAATATAAATTTTAATTAAATTAAAATTTCACTTAATAATTTAATATTTAATTCAATCAATATTTTTATTAATTATATACTGATAAAATTTAAATTATTTTTTGTATAACCGCAACTGCTGGCACAAAATTTGTTAATAAATTAAATATTACTAAATCTTAATTTCTTAAATTTTTAATTTTAATTACTGCAATTTAAATAATTATTATTAAAATAATTAAAAATTAACACTAAAATTTACATGTAAAATAAATTTAAATTAAATTTCATAAATCATAAAAATTTATTTATATATATAATTTTTTCATATAGATTTT